AGCAACTTTGGGATTGCTGAAACACAGACAAACCAAATAATCTTAATAATAAATATATATATAAAGCAACGGAACCATCATAGTATTTTTGAATTCCTACGAAAGGAAGGGTGGTAATTTGATCATTTACCGATCTGGGTCTGATAGATCCTATTTTTTTCGTTGATGGAAGGTAAAGGTCAATTTTATTATAGAGCCGTATGCAATGCATAAAAGATGCCCGTACGGTTGTGGTTGTTCAATTCTATCTTTTTTTTTTTTTTTTATTCTTTATCTTTCTTTTCTATTCATCATGCAAAATAGAGGAACCCCTCTTTTGTTATACCATCAGGGTAATGATTCATCAACCTGCTAGTTCTTTTTATGAGGCACAAACGGGAGAATTTATCCTGGAAGCGGAAGAGCTGCTAAAACTGCGTGAAACCCTCACAAGGGTTTATGTACAAAGAACGGACAAACCCTTATGGGTTGTCTCGGAAGACATGGAAAGAGATGTTTTTATGTCAGCAACAGAAGCCCAAGCTTATGGAATTGTTGATGTTGTAGCGGTGGTTGAGTGAAAAGCCCGGATTTTTTCGCGCAAATTCTCGATTTCCTATTTTATATTTTTGCTGAATTTACTAGAAAATTAAATAGAAGTAATTAAAAATCATCAGGTTAGGATCGATCTAAACCAGCCCATTATTTATATGATATGATATGATTCAACATGCCAACTATTAAACAACTTATTAGAAATACAAGACAGCCAATCAGAAATGTCACAAAATCCCCCGCGCTTCGGGGATGCCCTCAGCGTCGAGGAACATGTACTAGGGTGTATGTGCGACTCGTTCAGATCATGAGCTGGGATAAAAGAAAGAAAACCTTTTCTAGTATCAATGATCAGTACCGGGGAATAGGATAGAATAGAAAAAGAAGTCCGTTCAATTAAGTATAAAAAAAATCTATCCATTCTATTGTGTATGAAATTTATGGTTTCCATTGGTGCAAATCCAATCACCTCAATTTAAGATAAGAAGCAATTCTCCATTGGTAGCAAATGGTTATACATTAAGCGGAGAAAATCCTACTTAAAAATAAAAACATAAAGCTTAGGCCCCTCTTGCAAGAACGGACTAACAGGGTTAGCTACCCAGCCAACTTTCATAATTAAATACCGTTACTGTGTAAGTAGATCTAATCGTGAAAGACCTATTACTGGATAATTCATGGGTAGAGCCAAAGAATGTGAACTATACAAGTTACCAATAACATTGATTAAATGAAGTAAAGGCTCCGGTGTATAGAGAAAACCTCACCGTTTAAGAAGTAACCATATAAACGAAGGAAGCCACTATTTCTTTATCCATTTATATTTTTTATTTATTATATTTTGATACCTAGTAAAATGAAATTTCTTATTTCGAAGTGAAATGTCTAGAAAAAATAAAAATAGCGGTCGGGAAGGTTATAGTAGCCAAAGTCATTGGAATTTTTAGTTTATACATTGGAAAAAAGCTTTGTTATTAATAGACTAGGAAAGGTAAAAAGAATAACTGAAAGAAAGGAAATCTATTAGTTATTCGTCAAAGTTTCATTTATTCAATGACCAGAATTAGACGGGGAAATATAGCTCGGAGACGTAGAACAAAAATTCGTTTATTTGCATCAAGCTTTCGAGGGGCTCATTCAAGACTTACTCGAACAATTACTCAACAGAAAATAAGAGCTTTGGTTTCGTCGCATCGGGATAGGGATAAGCAAAAGATAAATTTTCGCCGTTTGTGGATCACTCGAATAAACGCAGTAATTCGTGAAATAGGGGTATCCTATAGTTATAGTAGATTAATACACGACCTATATAAGAAACAGGTGCTTCTTAATCGTAAAATACTTGCACAAATAGCTATATCAAATAAAAATTGTCTTTATATGATTTCCAATGAGATCATAAAAGAAGTACATTGGAAAGAATCCACCGGAATAATTTAAACGGAGTTCCCCGGAGAATGAACTCCGGGAAGGTAAAGTCAAAATAAATATGATAAAAAAATAGTAAAACTGAATGAACACACTCAAAAAAATCTTTATTCTTGCCCGATTCTTTTTTTTTTTCTTACGACACGATAATTAAATCCATATTTTTCGAACAAAACATCAATCTGCGTTTGAGTTAGGATTTTACTTTTTTTTAGTCAAGTGAAGAAAGAGTAAGCCTATTTATTTCTGGCTCGAAGACCCGCAGTTCTGGTGGTCGACTCGGTTCTTTCAAACTGTTTCTCATTATTAAGAAAAGGTAACAAAGATAAAATACGAGCTTGTTTTATAGCAATAGTAATTAATCGTTGTTGTTTCAAGGTCAATCTATTCACCCGTCTAGATAATATTTTTCCTTGTTCGCTAATAAATCGACTAATTAAACTCATGTTTCTATAATCAATTCGATCCCCCGATTGAATCGGGGGCAAACGCCTACGAAAAGATCGCTTGGATTTAAGAAAAGGCCGCTTGGATTTATCCATGGTTTGTTTAGTTTATTCCTTATCCCGAAAATCCTATTTCGGTCGGATCTAAAATGAATTAGAATAAATAGGATTTGGTTTGTTTATATTTAATTATGTTATATATAGAATATTTAACTATGTTCTATATAGAAATGTCATTTTTACCCTTCCTTGGAAGGGTGACATACAAGTGCTCGATTCGATCTATTTCTTTATCTCCCCATGAATCATATGTTTGTAACAAAATGGACAGAATTTTCTCAATTCCAATCGATTAGGCGTGTTGTGACGATTCTTTTCAGTAATATATCTGGAAATACCCGTTGATACCTTATTAACACCATTTCGAACACAACCGGTACATTCCAAAATAACCGTTATTCGGACATCTTTTCCCTTGGCCATGAACCCCCTTTGGATTTTTGATTTACTCAACTCTTCTATTTTCGATCCGAAACGAAGAAGAAGGAAGGAAGGATAAATATAAATTATTAACTTGAAATCCAATTATGAAAACTTTCGCTGCAATCAATATACTAAAAAAATTTCTAAACTTTATTTCAAATTCAAATCACAGTATTTCATTTACATTTAAGTACCTTGTATAAGAGTCTTGTCCTAGATCTAGGCCCCACCCTGTTTATTCTACCTCCGTCCCTAGTTAATTTTTGAATTGAATAATTTATTTAATTCAAACTTGAACCCAAGTCTCGAAGCTGTTGAATACACCTTTTCTTTTTTTCTCTTTCCTCCCTCTTATTCTAAAAGGAAAAAGGGAAAAAAGAGAAAAAGGGAGCAAGGGATTAGTCACAAATATTTAATAGTATCTCGAATCTCCGTTATTTGGTACCGTATCAATAACTAGAATCAAAAAAAGGGGAATGTCAATGCATCTGGGAAAAAACGATTAATCTCTATCAATAGACCTGCTAAAGACCCGAACCATAGAGTACTTAATACCGGTGCCACGGAAAGATATGTTTTTAGATCTCGCATTGAAAAATCTCCTTCCTTCTTTTATTGTAATATAAAATGGTAATACATAAATGATCAGATGCATATGCAGTTAAGAACCTTGTACACGGAATCCCTAATTCAAATTGAAATGTACAACTATCCAGTAAATAAAAATTTTTCTTAAAACATAAAAAAACGCTCCTCTCTTCCCGAACATTCCCGAAAACTACTCATTTATTTTTACTATTTTTACGACAGGTTCCGTTCCGTATTTCATACGTATATAAGACTTTTCTTTTACTATTATTATATGTTAAATGGGACCAAAAAGACGAAATGCCCATATAAATTGTATATATCAATGGAGGAAATAACGATGTGGAAAACAAAACAGGAATTCTATACAATGACACTGTAGACCAATTGGAGGGATGTAGCGCAGCTTGGTAGCGCGTTTGTTTTGGGTACAAAATGTCACAGGTTCAAATCCTGTCATCCCTACCTATTACTTCTTCGTTGAGCAGTAACGAGGGATTAATTAAGATCGATTCCAATATCCAATAATATATATATAATATATATATAATTAAACTGGGGTTAAAAAAGTGTCTTTACAGTCTTCTCTTTTCTGATAAGAAAGCGCTCTTAGTTCAGTTCGGTAGAACGCGGGTCTCCAAAACCCGATGTCGTAGGTTCAAATCCTACAGAGCGTGATTTCATCCTTATTTTTCTTAGATCAAATTAGACTGAAAGAGCTTCACTAACTTGAACCGCAATCTGAATTTGACCTCCTTTGTATTAAAGAAAGTAGGAGGTCAATCAAAAAAAGCGATAGTAATTAATCAAAGGTCCGATTGATCACCACGCCTATATTGTAAATATGCAGTTACGAATAATCCAGCCAAAGTAACAGGAATTAGACCTAACACGATTCCAAATAGAAAAACTTCAATCATTGCAATTTATTTGAAAGGAGAAAAAGGAGGTAATATCTATACCTAAATATTAATCTGAATTACCATGAATCTCAATGACCAAGAATTTGCAATTTATACAGAATCCTATCGAAAGATTTATTTTTATGAATTGTGCATTTCAAATACTAATTTCAGATAAGTCGTATCTTGCTCAGACCAATAAATAGAGCCGAGGTTACCGTTAAAGCCGCTAGTAGAAAACCAAAATAACTAGTTATAGTAGGCATGAAGGAGCTAAATGAAATATGTTCTTTTTGTACATATATGTTTCTAAAAAAGCACTTACCTAAGTTTCCTTTTTCAAAGAATAGGGGATATTCAATTGATTAATCTATCATTATAGACGGTACTAACAAAGATAAAGTGACAGGCGTATAAAAACAAATTGATTCATCATTTACCACATCTACCCATCCCGCGATTCCAATCAACCGATTCATTGAGCAACTCTTGGGGGAAAACTTATATAAACTAATAAAAAGAATTGGGCCGTGTAACTTCACTCAAAAATTAAACCTTTTTAATTTTTAAAATTATTACATTCTGTAAGAATAAAAGAAAACTTTTTTATTGTCTCGAA